TTCCCCATAGAGATATTGAATAGTAGGAACGACTTTTTTGACCACTATAATTTTGAAAATGAACATTGAAATGTCCCTCAAAAGTAAGTAAATAGATCCGAAACATATAAAATGCGGTTAATCCTGCTGTAGAACAAGCTATTATTGCGAAAATAGGTGAATACAACCAACTAGCATTAAGAATTTCATCTTTGGACCAAAAACAAGCAAGGGGGGGAATACCACAAAGAGAAAGTGTACCTACTAAAAAAGCATTTTTTGTAATTGGTACATGCTTTTTTAAACCTCCCATAAGAACCATATTCTGACTTTTATCTGGAGAATATCCAACAATAGCTTCCATTGAATGAATAATAGATCCGGATCCTAAAAACAACAATGCTTTCGAATAAGCATGAGTAATCAAATGAAATAAAGCGGCTCGATAAGACCCCATACCTAGAGCTAACATCATATAACCCAATTGAGACATTGTAGAATAAGCTAAACCTCTTTTAATATCTTTTTGAGCAAGAGCTAAAGTAGCTCCTAATAATACTGTTATTATACCTATTAAAGATATGAAATTCATTATGTAAGGTATGATTATAAAAAGAGGAAGAAGTCGAGCTACAAGAAAAATGCCCGCTGCTACCATAGTAGCGGCATGTATAAGAGCCGAAATAGGAGTAGGGCCTTCCATGGCATCAGGTAACCATACATGAAAGGGGAATTGGGCCGATTTAGCAACTGCACCGGCAAATAAAAGAAAGGCACACAAAGTAAGAAATAAAAAAGGAACCTCATTATTAGAAATCAAGTTATTGAATATTTGGAACAAATCCCGAAATTCAAAACTACCGGTTATCCAATAAAGACCTAAAATTCCTAATAATAAACCAAAATCGCCTACACGATTCGTTACAAACGCTTTTTGGCAAGCAGTCGCCGCACTAGGTCGTGTGAACCAAAAACCTATTAATAGATAAGAAAACATTCCAACTAATTCCCAAAAAATATAAATTTGGATCAAATTCGAACTAGTAACTAATCCCAACATGGAAGTATTGAAAAAACTCATAGAAGCAAAAAATCGCAAATATCCTTGATCATGAGACATATAATTGTCACTATAAAAAAGAACCAAAATTCCAACAGTAGTAATTAATATTAACATAATAAAAGTAAGTGGATCGATTAAGTGACCGAACTCTAAAGAAAAATCATTATTAATGGTCCAAGACCATACATATTGATAGATAAAACTTCTATTTATTTGCTGAATAGATAGATAGACCGAAAGTATCATAACTATACTTAACAATAAAATACTAGGAAAAGCCCACATACGGCGAAGATTTTTTGTTGCCGTTGGAAAAAGGAGAAGTCCCACTCCTATTAACATAGGAACTGGAAGTGGAATGAAGGGGATAATCCATGAATATTGATATGTATATTCCATAAAAAAACCTTTTTATTTTTAATTAATTCTTTCTAATTCACCGGCTCTTATATCTTTTTATAGGTTCAATAAAAAATCAAGATATGGAAAACTTAAATAGACTTTTCTATTCCTAATTATTCTGAATCTTTCTTCTTTACCCAATACTTCAAATATTCAAATCAAGAAGTTCGAATTGGTCAAATGATATGAATATGATCAAGTTACTATTTATATTTAAAATGAAATAACACACTAATTCATTTTATTAATATTGAATATTAAGTAAGATTTTTAGGAAAATGCAGAAATAAATTCAATTATTATTACGTATTACGATAATTTATATCCATAGAGCAAATAATTATACCAAAATGGAGTAGTTAATACATTACTTTATTTTGATATAAATAATAGGATGATCCATATCAAAACTGGCCCCCCACAAAAAGAACTAGTTCTTTTTTTTTTTAGTTCGTTTATTCATAATCATTAACTAATTCATGGTAGAACTGATTATTTTCCATTCGAATAAAAGACATTTCTTTTTCTTTGTAGAAAACGCTAGAATATCCCACACTTTTGTTTCAATACCAGGGAGAAGAAATAGACTTAAAAGAAAAGACGAAATTACTAAGATGACTTTTAGAAAATCATGTATCCTTTGATTAACTACTAGTTTAATTCGAATTTGAAAATAAAAAAAATGTGTACTCGCTCTTTTCTTTTTCTTTTGAGCTTGACCAACTAATAAAAGACTACAGTAATTTAAAGAATTTGGAATTTGTTAGGTAAGGTTGAACTTTTTGGTGTATTTTGTTACATGTATAAATAGAGCATGACGAAAATAGACAGAGATATAAAAAAAAAGAAAAAATGGAATTGTTTGACCGATAGATGTCTTTCACATTCAACTAGAGAAATGAATAACTTTTTCAAATTTTTCATGGCAGTTCCAAAAAAACGTACTTCTATCTCAAAAAAACGTATTCGTAAAAACATTTGGAAAAGGAAGGTATATTGGGCAGCGTTGAAAGCTTTTTCCTTAGCGAAGTCTCTTTCTACCGGGAATTCAAAAAG